ATTCCAGGGTTTCTCTGAATTTGAAAGTTATCACTCGGTAGGTTTCCATACCAAGGCTCAATCCAATTAAGTCCGTAGCGTCTACCAATTTCGCCATATCCCCTTTTTGCTTTGTAATTTGGATATCGTTTTTGTAATTTGGATATCATTATCCAAATATTTTGCTTTTTCTTTCAGTTATATTATGATCGGACTATTGAATTCATCAATTCAATATACAATATATAGTATAATAAATACTATTAGTATAATATATATATATATATTACATATATTTTCCCCAATTTCTATTGTTTTTAGCATGAAATTTTGAATACTTGAACGGTCGATTCTTTTCTTTTGTTTTCGTCTTAGCTCTTATCTTTCCGAACGAAAAATAACTAAAAATCAATTTTATTACTCTATATATTGAATAATTTAATAGCCATAACGAATCTAATGGCTATAACTAAAAATTCCTTTTTTAATTAAAATAAAAAATAATTTCAACTGAAATTATTTCGAATATTATAATGTATCTAATATGTATTAATTAAATTACTAATTTAAATAAATTAGCAGATAGGAATAAAATCTTTTATTTCTAAAAGAAATCTAATTATATTAGTAAATTTTAGCATAGTAAAAAAAAAGAATTTGAAATTCAATTGTAATTTGAATTCAAAAAATCTTACTAGCTAATTAAGATATTGATAATCATATATTTGATAAGATAAATGGATCCAATTATATATTAATTAGTATCTGAAGAGTTAAGAATGAAGAGTTAGTTAATAGCTAAGATTCCAGCAGTTTAATAAATTCCTATGTGGGTACAATTTATGTTATGTGAGCCCGCTTAGCTCAGAGGTTAGAGCATCGCATTTGTAATGCGATGGTCATCGGTTCGACTCCGATAGTGGGCTTTTCTCCATTTGTTTGATTTTTTTTACATAGTTGAAAATGTGAAATCAACGAAATTGAAAAGGCTTCTTTTGCTTTTCCCAAACGGCACCCTTCTATTATCTCCTAAAAATTTCCAATTATTAAAAAAAAGGGGAGGAGTTTTATCTATGTAGACTAAATCAATCAAAAAGAGAACCCTTACTTTGATTTTTATATTCTAATTCTATTAATAATAATAGAAATTATTAATAGAATTAGAATATTATTGAAGAGTTTTTAGTAATTAATAGTTTGAAATTAATAATTAATTAAGTTTGATATTATAGAAAATATTCTATTTAATATTAATACGATAAATTAGATATATATTTTCTAATATATTAAGTATTAAGGCCAGAATAGTGATACAATTCATCTAATTATTCTTTAGAATTTTTCTTTGTAGTACAATATTTAAATAAATTTTGATTAATTTATTGTGGAATTTCCAATTTATATTGTATTTTTCATTTTTCTATTTAGCATTTAGTTTAGTTTAATTTCATATTTCATTTAGATTTATGCAACTTCATAAGGAGTCTTTATGTCACGTTACAGAGGGCCTCGTTTCAAAAAAATACGTCGTCTGGGGTCTTTACCGGGACTAACTACTAAAAAGCCTAGAGCTGGAAACGATTTTCGAAACCAATTACGCCCCGGTAAAAAATCTCAATATCGTATTCGTTTAGAAGAAAAACAAAAATTACGCTTTCATTATGGTCTTACAGAACAACAATTACTTAAATATGTTCATATCGCCGGAAAAGCAAAAGGGTCAACAGGTCAAGTTTTACTACAATTGCTTGAAATGCGGTTGGATAACATTCTTTTTCGATTAGGTATAACTTCGACTATTCCTCAAGCACGCCAATTGGTTAACCATAGACATATTTTAGTTAATGGTGGTATAGTAGATATACCAAGTTATCGCTGCAAACCCCGCGATATTATTACAGTGAGAGATGACCAAAAATCTAAGTCTTTGGTTCAAAATTATCTTGATTCAACCTCCCGTGAGGAATTGCCAAAACATTTGACCCTTCACCCATTCCAATATAAAGGATCAGTCAATGAAATACTCGATAGTAAATGGGCCGGTTTGAAAATAAATGAATTACTAGTTGTAGAATATTATTCTCGTCAGACTTAAACTTAACGAAAATAAGAAGGATTCAGACAATTTTGCCCTCCCTTTACACCCATATAAAGAGTTTTTAAGTAAGGGATTTTTTCCCATTTATGTATCATAGATTGATAGGGAGGTTTTAATTCCTTGTCTATTCTTTCTAGTATTTTCCATATTACCGAAATTGAGATTAGGAATAGCGAAACCATATCAAAGAAAGGTAGGAATAATGGTGTCCCTTTTTTATTTGATGTGAGATATTGTGGTCAATAACATTAACGTTGGTGAATTAGGTGAAGGGTACGGAAAGAGAGGGATTCGAACCCTCGGTAAACAAAAGCTTACATAGCAGTTCCAATGCTACGCCTTCAACCACTCGGCCATCTCTCCTACATAATGAGAAAGTTGATAATAAGTCGAGTGAATAGTGATTCATATTTTATTTTTGGATAAATGCGTACACCCTATTTTAATTTTAACTAAAAAAAAAATAGAAAAACTTTGCCAAACCTTAGTCGAGGTTGGGGAAAGGAGATAATTTTGTGGGACAAACTCTTAAAAACAACAAATAAAGGTATCTATTCATGTTTACGAAGATGGGACTCCAAATTTTCTTTTTGAATTTTTTTTTATACTGGATTAAATCACTTAATTGGAACAACTCCACTGATTGATCTTTTTTTTTTTTCGGCTATCTTTAATAGTTCCCTTTAAACCATCGTTTTATTTAGTTTAGACCATTATTCTATTTTCATAAAAATTAGAAAATTACTTGCAAGTTTGAGATCTTTTAACAAGAACCCCTTATCATAACTTCTTATCCCATAGATTTATTCCAACGAAAGGCCCGCGGAATTTTTATATTTGATTGTATAGCGTATTACCCGTTATATACACAACACTAAATGAATGGTTAGTCTATTTTCATCCATCATAGAGCGATTATTCAACCCTTTTTCCTCTTTGGATCATAATTTACTCAAAACTTCTCGAATTTTCCTACAACTTCGAATAAATTCGTTGATTCTTCAACTTTGATGAAATCAAAATATTTTCCGATATTTTTTACTATATTTAAGATTTAGTTGAAATCTAATCGTCTTCAAATATTTATTAGTTTTGTTTTTATTGAGTCCTGCAAAAAAGAAAAAATTTGAGTAGAAGTTTAATTTTAATGAGTCCGCTTTTATGTTATTTCGTACTGTCAAATTCCGTCGGTTGTGGGATTATTTTCTCACGAAAGTAATTAAAAAAAATTATAGCATGAATTTCTGCCTATGTCTAGATCTCGAATAACTGGAAATTTTATTGATAAGACCTTTTCGATTGTAGCCAATATCTTATTACGAATAATTCCGACAACTTCGGGGGAGAAAGAGGCATTCGCTTATTACAGAGATGGTGTGATTTGATTTTTTTTTATTTAGTTATTTTATACTTTTCTTTAATTTCATTTTTTTTTTTTCTATTTTTTAATGTTCTTAGGAAAAAGTTGCATAATAATTATCTTATTCGGGATATAAAGAAAAAAAAAATTATTTGAAAAAATTAAACGCTTGGTGAAGGTGAAGTTTGTAAATAAAACAAACCCTTCTATCGTGTATCCGCGAGTAATGCAACCTCAAATGCTTCAATTGTTGATTATAGAGTATTGAGCGAAAGGTTACACCTACGGTTGTGTTAGGTCAAACCTACTCCACTAGTACTAATAGGAGGCATAGAGGAAGAGGCACTACTCCTCGGAATCAACAACAGGAAAATTTTGTTATAAAATATCCCTTTTCCTTATGAGGATCGGGACTAGCAAGCATGGTTGGGACAACAAACACCCATCTCGTTCGTGTTTTGGATACCCGTATAGCCATCGAAAACTGTTGAAGTGACTAATTCCTGAAAATTAAGTGGCGTTTAAGACAAATAAATTGCGGGAGTCCCCCTTTTTTTATCTAGTATCAACAGACTTGATGTTAAGGAAAGATCTTTTACAAGAAGGTTGGTTAGAGATTTTTTGTAAAAACACCAGCCCCACTCAGTTTATAATGAGAATATTTCATTTTTTTTATTCCATGTATTAGTCTCATTATGTACATAAAGGAGGAGCCGTATGAGATAAAAATTTCATGTACGGTTCTGAAACGGAGATTTTTTGAATCGAATGACGACCGTAACGGATGTCGGCTCAATCCGAAGGAAATTATGCGGAAGCTTTACAGAATTATTATGAAGCTATGCGACTAGAAATGGATCCCTATGATCGAAGTTATATACTCTATAACATAGGCCTTATCCACACAAGAAACGGAGAACATACAAAAGCTTTGGAATATTATTTCCGTGCACTAGAGCGAAACCCATTCTTACCACAAGCCTTTAATAATATGGCCGTGATCTGTCATTACGTGCGACTATCTCCACTATAGAAATAAAAAAGGCAAAAGAACAAATTCATTAATAAATACTAGAAAAAAAAATAGGCTTTCTACATATGTATTGTCCAAAACGACGATTTTTATCAGCTGTAGCAAAGAACTAAACTTCATAAAATTTTAAGTATGAATATGAAGAAATAGGTATGCCTAGATACTTTATTCGATGGATAAAGGATCTAATTGATAGAGGAAGCGCCGTAAAGATCAATTCGCGAGGTTTTGGGCCGATACAATAAGAACTGCTTATTTATATATGAAATAAAAGTTAGGAATCAATTTATGTAATAGAGTTGATCCCCTAAGGTATTGAGCAGCGGTGTAGCATCAGATCCCAAAGATAGTAAGCCTTTTCCTTCTTATAAATATAAAGGAAAGTCCTTTTCGCGGATTCTATACTAAATATAGAAATTTATATATTAAACCGAGATAGTTACCTTTTTAGAAAACTATAGTGATAGTGGAAATGCCTCTACTTTATGAAGGCGGGAGAAAAGATAAAACTGAGTAAATTAGTAATCAAA